GAGCTGGCGCCTTCCATGGAGGAAGAGGCTTCAGGGAAGGAAGAGGGAAACACCCCCTCAGGAAAAGAAGACGCAGCTGTGTATGAAGATAGTTCATTATCCAGTATAGGAGATGAAGAACTGTGTAAATTAGAGCAAGAAATATATAATCGGGAAGAGCTCGCGCCTTTAAAGGAGGAAGAGGCTTCCGTGAAAACTCTTGATCCCTTTATTCCTCCGGCCGTGGTAGGAGTGAGAGATCCTGAGGTTATTGTTATATCATCAGATGATAGTTCTAGTGAGGATAGTTCTAGTGAGGATACTTATACTCCTGCACCAGTAGAAGCGGGGGATCCTGAGGCTATTATTATATCATCAGATGATAGTTCTAGTGGGGCTCCTTCTCCGGAGGCGTATGACGAGAATTTACGATATGTAGCGGAAGCTATTCAGCGTGAAAGGGGATATAAGTACTTGACTGTAGCTATTGATAGAATGTTAGCAATTATGACCCCGGTTGGGAGTGGGATAGTGCCGCGTTTGGTAGGTGTAGAAAATAACAGGTGTTATTGTGTCGAGACGACTATTGATACTAATTACCGAGTTTTCCCTGGAGATATTCCAGAAGTGCCGGATTTGCACGTTAATCATCATGAGGTTACTCTTTATATACCTCCGGATGTGGAAAGCGTGAATATATCCGATGCTGCCCAGGGGTATCCAGATGGTATAGAGAATTTGCCAGAAGGGGATCCAGAAAATCCTGTGTATTATTTTAATTTCTTTGAATTGGTGTTTTTAGAAGATTATATTCACCCGAATAATATAGAAGGGTCAAATAACATAGAAGGGTCAAATAATATAGAACGGTCCTCTTTCTCATTTTCAGAACCAATAGAAGATAAAGAGGTAGTAAATAACCCGAATATTTCTCTCAATAATTATAATAATGAGGGATCTCCTTTTAATACGGTAGAGATAGAAAGTCGTATCTCTTCTTCAGCCTCCCAAGCTAGAGAAGTTAATATGTCTGAAGGTTCAAATAGCGGCGAAGCCGTACACTCTTCATATTCAGATAAAAGAGGGAGCTCTGGCCCACCAGGTAGAGCTGATAATTTTTCATCCGGTGAGTCAGAGGTTACTTTAATATCTGCAGATGATA